GTTATTATCCAATTGATTTGGCAATAACGAAAGGATTACTAGTAATACCGGCTGCTCTCACTAAAGTACATATACATATGGGTATCGATATATCACACTCGCAGCTCTGTTACAACACGCCAATTCTAATCGAAATTGAAAGGGTTAGAATGAAATCATAAAAATATGTATACTTTATTTTATTATGGTATTTACTTGGGATTGTAGTTCAATTGGTCAGAGCACCGCCCTGTCAAGGCGGAAGCTGCGGGTTCGAGCCCCGTCAGTCCCGACGAATCCAAATCCAATAAAAAACTATATCAATTCATCTCTCTATTTTTTGTGAAAAGAAGTCCAAATAACATAATTTCATTCCCAACAGCGATCCCTCTTCTTTTTTTCTTTTTCGTTTCACATTTATCATCAACCAAATGGGGGAATTTCCATTTCTTCGACTAGTACCGATTCGATTGATGGGAGAGAGGCATATGTGGATTAGTACAATTATTATATTATTAGCATCAGATTCAGGATTCCACGGGATACCGTACTGTACTGGGTCTGGCTTTTTCAATTACTCCCGATCTGTGAAATATGAAATAGAGTAGAGTATTGTATGTTTCCCGGGAGTACATACATAAATGGAATTTGTACAATATAAAATAAATTGAACATAGTTACTGTGTATAGAAATTGAACATAGTTACTGTGTATAGAATAGTATAGAATACTTTTATTTTAAGATTAAAATAAAAGTATATCCTTTTCGGGCCCTATTTTGTGTAACCTCAATTTCAAATTTTACTAATTTGAAATAATCTATCTCATTCAAATTTCGCATTGAGCTTTTGATATATGCGTCCCATTACTAATCCAATGCAAGAGGATATTCAAAAAATAAAGATCAAACAAGGATCACTTTTTTATTAGCGAGGTAATGAATTTTTTTTTTTTTATAAGGGTTTTTCCTTGAAAGAACAAACTTTTTAAATTTATATATAAATATATAAAAAAATAGTTAATTTGATGGAATATTCGATTTTTTTATACCGGAATTTGTACTCGTCTTTATCATACTTCTTTTGTTTTCCAAGAAGATTGGATCATTAAAAAAAGGAGTTTATAACTTAGCTCCTTCCTTTTTTTCATTGAGCTTCTATTGTTTGTTGGGGTTTGTTTAGAACCAATGGTAAGTGGAAAGGCGGTTAGATGATACTTCATCAGATGATTGTACAAAGAGGGCGGTAGGTTATAGAAAAGAAAGAATGGAAAAGAATGATAAATAAATAAAGGAATTATTGATTGTATTGGGAATCAAATTTTGAGTTCAGTATGGATAAAAGATCGTCCTATGTTATACTATTCAATTCTTGACGATGAATCGATTTGATAGCTCCGATATTGTTATTCATGATATTGATCCGATTCGATATCATCGAGATGTAATGCATCCCATTGAATTTACAGGCGAAAGATTTTTTATCTCTATGGGATTAACTCCCGAGTTATTGCGAATTAAAGAAAAATTAAACAATGAGATTATGGAAGTAAATATTCTCGCATTTATTGCTACTGCACTGTTTATTCTAGTTCCTACTGCTTTTTTACTTATAATATACGTAAAAACAGTCAGCCAAGGTGATTAATTTGAATTAAACTTGATTTTTTATTTCTTATCAATAATTGCAGAGAAGAAAAGGATAAAAATTTCGCGTCTTAAATGAAATGGGCAGACTAGAATCAGTCGTATTCTATGAGATACGATAGTATGGTAGAAAGATTCAGATATTTCTTTCTACCATACTATCTAGTATTGTTATTGTAGTGTATAAAGTTGTATTGTAATGCGGGTTAATTTAATATAGATTAATATAGATCAATCTACAATAGTATCATCATATTCCTTTTCTATATATATAGAAATCTATTTAATTACGTATATATAATATATAGAGTGATAATGTATATTATATAGTATCCCAATTCTATTTTTTTGCTTTATCTATTTGTATTTAATTTGTGTTGATTTCAATTAAATTAATTTGAAATAATCGAAAGCGACTTTTACGATTAGAATTCCTATATTTCTGATTATTTTCAATATGAATCCCGATCGAAGAAGTCATTGATTGAGGAGTTGACAAATGATCCATGGGAACTTCTTCGGATTTCGAAAAGGATTAGTAAAACCCGTCGACTTTTAACGTTTGAACCATGATATGAAATGGGTTCAATAAAACAAGCAAAACATAAATAAAATTTCTAAAATAGTAAAACTAAAACAAGCGGCGCAATATGTGACTCGCCCAAGACAATATTTTAGGATGTGCAGTATCTCGTTGGACAACTACTATGTTGTTTCCCAATGTGTATCCACGTAATGGAATAAACGAATTGTTTTCTCTTTGATCTTTGAACAGTAAAGAGGTAAACAAAATAAAAAAAAGTTCCGTTCTTCCTCATGTCCATATCTAACTTTGGTAAGAGTCAGTTCATCGAAATAGAAAATTTATGAAGAATT